TTGGAGCAGATAGCAACAACCATTTCATCGGACATGCGTCTTTTTTATTTTCCAATGGATTTACATGTTTCATTAATGGAAATTGTTTGATGTAGTGAATAAGAGGCTCTGCTCTGGTTGTTCGCCGTTCAAGAATTCTTGTTTAGGCAGTTCATACCATCCATACAGAGTGTTTTGATCTAAGATTTCAATTCTTCCATGTTTCAGCAGTAGCACCATGGAGCTAAGGTCCAAAATATGGAATAAACAAGTCTTTCCATGACTCTGCCACCCGGTCAATTCTGTTCCACTTAATCCCTCTTTCATGGCCACATATCTTTCCGGCTAAGGAATGGGGAATCCTTCTCCTATTATACTTACACGAATCACATGTTTCATTTCTTCCGGTAAAATCCATCTCTTTCTCCACAATGCCTTTATCATTTGATCCAATAGCGTTCCGTTAGATAGGAACAGATTTGATAAATACTGATAACTCTCGGATGGAGTATTAGAACGGAAAGATCCATAAAATAATGAACTATTGGTTCTAATGGTTTTAAGACGTCTCTGGCTATGAATCAACAATTCGAATTGCGCCTGATCCCTGACGAACCAGGGTGCAGAGATAGATGTGATAGAATCTTGGGAAGAAGGAGGCCTCTCTGACTCTGACTCTGACTCTGACTCTGACATCTCTTCATCCGCAAAGAATTCTCGACGTGAAAACACAGAGGGCGGATCTTGGAATAGTAAAAAGAATGGCTCTGGAGGGCTCCAAATGAATTGGCTTATTCGAAAAAAGCCTTGTTCTTTGGAAAATCTATTTCGTACCCCGTACTGCATGGTTCCACTCTGCAAGAACTCCGAATCATTCTCATCCTCATCCCCCTTATCTTGTTCTTCGGGATCTTCACCTCGTGCACGGGCCAGCATGATTTGGAAGAGCTCAAAATAATCCAGTTCAGGCTCCTGTTCACGAGGCCACCTGTCCCGAAATGACTTGGCCCAATAGGGAAATTCCAATTCATCGGTCCTTTCGGTAAAATCAAATAGATTGTCATAAGGGTACCATATTCTAGGAGCCCCAATTATGTTATGGAATGAACTCCCCCCCCTCCCGGATAGGAGGGGGGATCCTTCTCCTTCCTCTTCTCCAAACCCCGATTCGCCATCTTCTTCAAACTCCCATTCGCCTTTTTCTTCAAACCCCGATTCGCCTTCTTTTTCATAGAGAAATTTCTGATCAATGATAGAACAAGATCCATTTTGCATCATATAGAACGGATTCCTTGGTTCGGACCGAAGAAGCAATGTCACTCGATCATTATCAAACTGACTGCAATCTTTTTCTGTCCGTGAGGATCCCACCAGAGCGACTTCTACTTCTAATAGGCCGTTAACTAGATCAGAATCATCCTCAGCGAATTTATAAGAAGCGGCGAGCCCATTTGCATTTGGATCATCGGGTCCGAGTGGAGACCAAATATCTTGAGCGACCGATCCGGCAGAACAACTCAAAAGATAAAGAAGTATCGTTAATCTCTTCATGCTCATTCCAAGTTCGAAGTACCATTTGGACAAATAAGAATCCCCTACCGCACTGAAGTTTGTCTTTAGAAAGATAGATATAGGATCTATGGGGCAATTACTTAGGCAATTACTTAGAAGTACATTTTGTGCAACAGCCCTTCCTATCTGATAGAAAATGATCCCATGATCCCTAACCGATCTTACCCGGTATCGAAACTCCCAAAATTGTCTATGAAGAGCTGATCTAATTGTATTAGTGTCTATAATTGATTTCTTCTGTGCAAGACTAATTGATATGGCCTCATTGGTAAGTGCTACAAGATCTCGTGCACAGGGATCCATGGTTATGGACCCGAATCCGTTAGTATGGAACATTTTCTTTTCCAAGTGAAATCCCCTACTATATGAAAGAATGAAAAAGTGCTTTCGCCGTTGTGGAATAAGAGGCCTTCGCATCTTAATGCATGTATTGAATTTATTCGGAGCTATTAGACCGGGATCCACTTTTTTGGGAATATGAGTCGAAGCAATAACAAGAAAATTTCTAGTGGAACCTCTTTCACAATCTCTGTAGAGATAGTTCTCTAATATACCGAGGGATAAGTAATTCGACTCATTCACAGACAGATCATGAATGTTTGGAATCCATATTATGCAATGGGACATTGCTTTTGCGAATTCTAATCGAACTAATTCTAATTGAAAGGTGGTATTAAATGGGACCGTTTCTATTTCCGGCGCCGTATATACAGCTCGCGCTTCCATCATAGTTATCCACAGCTCCATATCAAAACCAAAGTCAGCATCGATATCGCCAATATCATCAAAATCGTCATCATCAAAATCGTCATCATCCGTAGTGTTGCTATCGTCCTCAATCTCATCCAAATCATCCTCTTCAATAAAAATCCGTTTAGGCTCGTCATTCCGGAACTCGTCCGTAAATAACATAATGAAAGGAAAATAGGAGTTTGTCGCTAGGTATTTG